TTATAAATAGAAATGCAATGAATTGTTTCAAAACCGACCCTAAATTGAATTAATTGAATTGACCCCCATCATAACGAAATTAATTTGATTGATACATAGACTTACCAATTCAACATAGATATAAGATATTTCGTAGAATCATTGATAAAAAGATTTATTTTACTTGTTCCCCGAACTTAATTCTTAGAGAAAAACAATTTTCAATAACTTGTTGATCCCTATCCTTCTTCCCATATTTTCAGATTTTTTTTAATTTCCTGGCTTAGTGTAAGATAGAAAAATGAAGTTTAATTTCCCTTTCTGGTCTGGCGGACCAATCACTCCCCAAAAGGTCCTATACCTCGTATTATTTCTATTCTACCGATTTAGTTTCTTATTTTATTTATTTTTTTTTTATTTTAATAGAAATATTTAATAGAAATATCGATTTATAATTAATATCAATTAATATCTATTTATTTTAATTTTATTTATTCTATTTCAAAGAATAAATATAAAATAAATAAAATTAATGAAAATAATATTAAAAAAAAATTATATGATTAGAATGAATGATTCATGAATATAAATACGAATCAAAAGATTCTATGGAATCATGAAAGAGGGAAAGATCTTTCAGATTTAATCATACCACATTATATTGACAATTTCAAAAAACTGTTCATACAATGAGCACAGTATGATGGCGGTCGGGCATACTTGCCCCCATCGTCTAGTGGTTCAGGACATCTCTCTTTCAAGGAGGCAGCGGGGATTCGAATTCCCCTGGGGGTAGGGTACTACGAAAGGAAGTTGATCATGGATTATCAATAAGCCGGGAATTGATTCTTCCTGGGTCGATGCCCGAGCGGTTAATGGGGACGGACTGTAAATTCGTTGGCAATATGTCTACGCTGGTTCAAATCCAGCTCGGCCCAATAATTGGCCGATCCACCATGAAATGATAGAACCCCATTTGTTGTTCCCCAGAAATGCCTGATCGGAATACGGAAGAAGAAAAAAAACTAAAAATTTCTGATATATTTTACCGCTGTTCATTTGCTCTCTTTATTTTTTTCTCACAAATTCTGATCTTGCTTGCTAATGATCTAGATTCATACTAGATTCATATAAGGATCTGGAAGTATAAGGAAAAGAATAAAATAAAGAATAAATAAAAAACTCTTTTTTTTTTCATTGAAAGATTTTTTTGATTATTTTTCAATTTATAAAAAACGAAAGGATTATTAACAATCCGTGAGACACTCCCACTAAAGTGCATATCCGTGTGTATATCAAATATATTACGCGCGTTTCTGTTATAATACGACTATTCTAATCTAAATATCTAAACTCTAATAGTAATAGAAAGGGTTTGAATGAAATCATAAGAATATGTATGATGTACACTCTATTTCCTTGGGATTGTAGTTCAATTGGTCAGAGCACCGCCCTGTCAAGGCGGAAGCTGCGGGTTCGAGCCCCGTCAGTCCCGACAGACCCAAATCCACTAAAAAAAAATACATCAATTCATCTCTGCATTTGCTGTGAAAAGGAGAACAAAACAAATAGCATAATTTCATTCCCAAGAGGATACCCTCCTATTTTATTTATTTATTAGTATTTTAGTATTTTATTTATTAGTTTCACACTTATCATCAAAGAAATATGGGAATTACCATTTATTCAACTAGTACCGATTGATAGGAGAAAGACATATGTAGATTAGTACAATGATTGGTAAAATCATATTCAGGATTCCAAGAGATACCGTACGGAGTCTGGCTTTTTCGATTATTCCCAATCTGTGTAATAGAGTACTATACGTTTACAGGAGGCTATACACAAATGGAATTTGTATGATACAAAAAAAATTAACTTAACATAGTAACTTTGATATAATACTTTTAAGATTAAAAGTATATACCTTTAGTAAGATTAAAGTAAGATTAAAAGTATATCCCTTTAGGACTCCAATTTTGTGTAACCTCAATTAATAATTTCAATTATTAATGTGAATTTGAAACAATTTATCTCATTCAAATTTCACACTGAATTTTTGATATATGCATCCCATAATTAATCCAAAGAACAAAGAAATGGGATATTAATAAAATAAAGCTCAAAGAAGGTCCTATCTCTCTTAGCAAGTGCTATCTCTCTTTGTGAGGGAATGAATAATCTTTTTTAAGTTTAAGGGTCTTGCCGAAGAAAGAACAAACTTTTTAATGAATTTGATGGAATACTCGATTTTTTTATACCCGGACTCTCCTTATTTATACTACTTCTTTGTTTTCCAAGAAGATTAGATCATAAAAAAGGGGGTTTAGAACTAAACTTCTTCCTTTTTACATTTCGCTTCTATTGGTTATTTTATTGGGGTTTTTTATAACCAATGTAAGTAAGTGTAAAGGCGGTCATATGATATTTCATCAGATGATTGTACAAGGAGGGGCGTAGGTTATAGAAAAGAAAGAATGATAAAGAAAGTAAAGGAATTATTTATCGGATCGGGAATCAAAATTTGAATTCGGTATGGATAAAAGATCTTCCTATGTTATACTATTTAATTCTCGACGATGAATCAATTTGATAGCTCAGATATTGTTATTCATGATATTGCTCCGATTCGATATCGTCGAGATATAATTCATCCCATTGAATATTGAATTTACAGGCGAAAGATTTATCAGCTCTATGGGATTAAATCCCGAGTTATTGCGAATTAATTAAAAATGAAACGATGAGATTATGGAAGTAAATATTCTCGCATTTATTGCTACTGCACTGTTCATTCTAGTTCCTACTGCTTTTTTACTTATAATATATGTAAAAACAGTCAGTCAAAATGATTAATTTGAATTAAACTTGACTGTTTAGTTCTTATCAATGATTGAAAAGAAAAAATAAAATGAAAAGTATTAAAATTTCGTGTCTTAAATGAAATAAGCGGACTAGAATCATCAGTATTTTATGAGATTCGATAGTATGGTAGAAAGATTCATATATTTCTTTCTACCATACTTATTATTGTTATTGTAGTATATAAAGTCGTACTGTATAAAGATAGAGGTTTAATATAGATCAATCTACAATATGTATCTTCAGAGATATCAATTACATATATGTAATGTATTTACATAGTGTACCAATTCTATTTCTTTGCTTCATCTATTTAATTTGTGTTGATTCCAATCATCAATCTGAAAAAATCGAAGGGCAATTCTTACTCTTACAATTCGAATTCCTAGAATTTCTGATTCTATTCAATATGAATCCCGATATCCATTGAAAGAATCAAATTGACGAAGGAAAAAAGAGTAAGAGTATAGGCCTATATTAATAATTAATAAATAATTACTAATAATTAATAAAAAGAAAATCACATAATCTTTTTTTAGTATTCCGAAGAAGTAATTGATTGATCAGTTGACAGATGATCCAGTGATTCATTTCCATGGGAACCTCTTTGGATTTCGAAAAGGATTAGTAAAGCCCACTGATTTTTAACGTTTGAACCATGATATGAAATGAGTTCAATAAAGCAAGCATAACAGAAATAAAATTTCTAAAAGAATAAAAAAAGCGGGAACGCGCAATATGTGACTTGCCCAAGGCAATATTTTATTATGTGTAGTATATTGTTGGACAACCACTATGTCTATGTTGTTTCCCATAGGAAGTCTGTATCCACTTAATAACATAATTATTTTCTTTTCTATTTGAACAGTAAAAAAAAGGACTTTGCAGAACGATCTATAAAACAATTGATATGAGTTGAGTTTGAGGAATCAAACTCAATTAGTAGTACTTCTAGAGTCCACTTCTACCCCAGACTACGAGTGAAAGAGAAAATGTAAAGACTACCATTAAAGCAGCCCAAGCGAGACTTACTATATCCATGTGAATTATATCCCCTATCTCTATAAATATGAAGGAATTATTCCATTATTGTTCACTACTCATTATTATGTTCATTAATAATAGTGGAATTCCTGGCGCAGAGTCAAAAGGGAATTCTGACCCAATACCGTTGATGAAACAATCCAATAAACTCACAATTATAACAGGTTTCTTATATGATTTCGAGTAGAATCGGAAAACACTAAGCACAAGCAAAATACGTAGATACACCCCTGGAAGTTTCAAGGGAATGTTACTAACATGTAGGAATAATAAGACCTAGTCTTTCTTTTGTTGACCTTCATTTCATTAAGTAAAAAGTATAAAAATCTAGAGTCAAGATAAATCACTATCTATATCTATCACATACCCTATTTCTTTTTTCATTTTATCTAATCCTTACATTACGTCTCCTGCTTGTCTCGGTGAAACAATCGGAAGATAGTCTATTACATTAAAGCCAATTATCTCTTCAATCAATATTAAATTGAATGCAGGAGCACACAGAGAATTTCATGAGTCTATATACGAACAAAGTATCTTTCGACCTTTACGCAACTAATAAATTAATAATCAAATAAATTCCTCGTTCGTCTATCCAACTTAATTCAAGACCTAATTAATAAACACTACATTAATAATAGAAGACATATTAAGATTTAACGATTCTTTTTCATTCAATATTCACTAATATAATCTTTCCTTGAACTGAAGCCTAGACGCAAGGATTTACAGCATTTTCATTTTAGAGAACAGAACCGCCAGATGCTTATAGAATCAAGCAAGTATCAAGAGTCCTCTCCCCCGCTTACTTCTGCTGGAAAAAAAATTTGTCAAGTTATCTCAGCAAAACATAATCAAGTTATCTCAGCAAAACATAATATAAAATATAACATATAACATAATATAAAATATAAAAATATAATAAGGTATTCCGATTTTTTTGTTGATCAGGCGACACCCAGATTTGAACTGGGGAAAAAGGATTTGCAGTCCCCCGCCTTACCGCTCGGCCATGTCGCCAAAACGATACAAAAAATATATGAAAATATTCCGTTTTTTTGGGGGGGGTTATTAATTTTTGTACTTGTATCTTGAATACTGTTTTCTTTAATCCC